CGTGTAGAAAGATCATTAACACTTATAGCCCTTTTGAGACGAGGGGTACCCCAACCTCACTCAAGAAAACACACAGAGTGAGATGTAGGGCTCAGTTTGTCTTGTGCAGGGGATGGAATTTGAACAAAGCACGTGCATCCGAATACTCTGAGGTTTGAATAGTCTACTGTTTGAAAGAGAGTAAAACGCCCAAAGATAACGTGTAGAGAAGTCACCAATAATAGGAGCCATCGTCTTCTTACTCAGATAAGCAGCCATCATTAAATTAAGGCATCAGGCTTGATTAGGGATCCTAATAGGGAACTTTCATTCCCAGTAGAAGTCCTCAGCAACTTCCAGGAGATGGCGATTTTTCCATTCTACAACCCCTTACAACATAGGGCTTGTGGAGGAGTATTTGCACATGAGGTCTGATTGATGAATCAAAGAATTCCATGGTCTATGAAAGACTTCCAAAAAGCATTAGAGATGAACTCTCCTCCATTTCACTTTATTTGACAGGGGCGGAGAATTCTCATAGATTTCCCTATCTGAGAATGAAGAGTCAAAGGGGGTAAGAACATTACGAGAAAAGGCTTGAAACATTGCACTAACTTCACTTTTGCATTTCATCATATAGAGCCGTCTAATTCTAGCGTGATCATCTATGAAGCCGAGAAAATACCGAACTCCAGAGTCAGAAGAGACAGGAGCCGGTCCCCATAGCCCATAGAAAAAGGGGGGAAAGGGCTCTGAGCATGGCTTTCTATAACTATTAGAAAAAGGGAAGATTGCAGTGCTTTGACAGTTGACACGTAGTGCGTATTAAAAATGTTTATCATTCAGGAGGAAGAGGAGATAATCCAAGAAGCGCCATCTGCTCTAGTCTCTGATCATGTGGATGTCCCAATCTTCTATGCCATGCCTACCATGAAATGTTGTCCACCCCTTTAAGCGTTTGACGACTCATTTGCAGCAGAGAAAGATGAAGAGCAGCCTGTCGATTAGTGGCTCAGGTATCAATGGTGCAGGGAAGATATTCTCGATTACATAATAAAGAGCAAGTACTTGATGTTCATAGAAGTATTCATGTACTTATGTGTTGTTTTCGGGTATTTGAGTCTTTTTTCTCTTTCTTTTTCATTCTTTTATGCCTTAAATAAAGCCTAATCTCGTAGCGTTGATTAGCCGGCATAAAGTGACTAAAACTAAGCCTTTTACTAAGCCCCTTTACTATACCAACCTATACAAGGGGCTGCTTTCTTTCTTCTTAGTCGGCTGGTATACAGCCCCTTGTATAGTTAAGCATTTCACACCACAACCTTAGTTACCTTACCTGACAACCAAGCGAAGCGCTTTCTTGTCTTACTTAGCGGGGCTGTCTGAGTTACGGGCATTGCCCGTTGATTTACTGGATTGGTGACTGTACGTACTGACCAGAGTGAGTGCTGTACTTACTGAATGACTGACTTAGCGATCGATGAAGTAAAGTAGTCGTCTGGTCGAAGCCGAAGAGATTAGAGACAGAGCCAACCTTTATCGATCGAAAGAGATAGAGGGCATGGCGCGAAGGGTCCAAAGAAAAAAAAAGGGATCTTCGGAAAAGGGTTGATCCCTTCTTATAGCCTTTGGTTGAGGTTAGGTGACTAGTGCAGTCCTAGTCTTTGCTTTTTTGATTTAGTTGGATCCCCATGGAATTGAGAAGTTCAATCTCGTCTCAACATAGCCCCCAGCCCTCTCCTTACGATGATTCCAAATCATGGAACCTATGGTCGTACATCATAGGCTAACCGTAGAAGCTTTTCGTGCGGGGGGTGCTGTGCTCCTCTTCATTTGCTCCTGTTAACGACCACAAAGGCATACATAGAAGGCAGATGAGAGAAAGCGCTCGATGAACGATGATTGAAGATTGTAGCATATTTTTTATAAAGCCTGTCACATATAGATTAGACTACTACATTTTTGAAGCAGAATTCGGCCAGCGCATCGACCTGGTACAAAATGGCCATCTTACTGAATCCGAAAGGTCGACTACGACAAAAACGTAGTTATTCCCCCCCTTGTTGAGATAGGGCAATCGTCCTACGAAATCTATGGTTATGCTTTTCCCATGGCCAGGAAGGTATTGGGCTGATAAAGCCCCAACTTCCTGTTGGACGGCTTCGACGTGCTGCATAGAGCACACACAACCCATCACCGTTGGACATCTGCTTCTATCCTGGGCCAATAAGAATGCCTTTCCAGGTGAGCCAGAGTTTGATCAACTCCAAAGTTTAATCCAACTCTGGTGTCATGAAGGACCGCGAGACGCCTTTCTTTGCCCGACATACTCTGCCGTCTTTGTAGAGTAAGTCGTCTAGCCGGCTGTAGCCATCTGCCATCTGCAGTCGGGTCGTCTTCTCCCAGACGCCTTTCGACGTCCCTCCGAGTACTCCGCCGTAAAGTCCCCGAAGTCCAATAAAGTGAGAAAAACAGCAATTGCGGCGCTTTACTAATAACATCAAAAGGGGGTCTGGACAGAAAATCTGCAACCGTCGTTGGCCCTTCTTTTCTTGTACTTGATCACCAACTCGAACCGTTGCAGGAACTGAAACTCACTTCATATGACGCGCCTCCTGAAGCTTGGACTGCATCTGTAGATACTGAAGGGGCTTGTTGATCAGAGTGGCCTATTCGTAAAGCGTCTCCTTCCCGAGCAAATAGTGCCTCCAGTCTTTCACAGCCAGCGCTATCGTGTACATCTCTTTCTCGTATGTGGGATAGTTTAAGAGGGCTGTATTGAACATCTCACTGTGGTACGCGACCACTCGGCCGTCTTGTCATAAAATGGCTCCCAAAGCATGAGCAGAAGCGCTCTATTTATGCTTGATTTCGAACGGCTTCTGAACGTCTGGCATGGCCAGAACCGGTGCTTCGCAGACTTTCTCCTTAAGTGCCTGGAACGCACGCTCTGGACCCTCTCCCCATCGAAAGGTCTGTTTCTTTTCTGGGCCCCGAGTAAGATCAACCGGGAGTACTTTTTTATGAATATTTAGTGCGGAGGTAGTTGGTCATGCCGAGGAAACTCCTTACCTCCGTCAGCGACTTGGGGGTTGGCCATTCCCGGACAGACTTCGTCTTCTCAGGATCTATCTTGACTCCGGATGAGCCGATGATGTGCCCCAAGTATACCAGCTCAGCTCCCTCATCCCTTTTTGCTCATAAGTAAGCTCTTCTCCGTATGGGCTTTCAGCTGGTGCTCACGCAGAGCTTCTAGAACAGTCTCTACGTGTTTCAGATGCTCCTCCCAGGTCTTGCTATAAACCGGATGTCGTCGTCGTAGACCGTGACGAATTCATCCAATCTAAATAAGGCCTAAGAACATCGTTCATCAGCCGCATAAAGGTTGCAGGTGCGTTGACCTTACCGTAATAGGGCCGAATGGCATGACGATCCATTCATATAACCTTGCCTTGTCTTTAACGCGGTCTTCCAACGCCTTCCACCACTTGGTGGTATCCCGACTTTAAGTCTATCTTGGTGAAGTAACGGGCTCCCTCAACTAGTCAAATGGGAATCAGACATCTATCCTTGGCAAAGGATAGCGATTCTTTACTGTGATCTTGTTAAGGGCACGATAATCCTAATCCACGCACATGCGCCACGAGCCTTCTTCGGCACCAAGACCCCTTCCTTAGAGATAGGGGCGAGGCACAAGAGGATGTACTGGGCCAACCATGACCCTTTTCGAGCAGCTCTTTCAACTGCCGCCTAATCTCCTCATTGGCCAATGTCGACGTCCTGTAACGCCGTTGTTGGGTAAGACTGCTCCCTGTGTGAGTTCAATCGAGTGTGCTCCAAGCTGCTACAGGCTTTCAATCCAAATCAGCTACAGCTAAATGAAACCAAAAGCAAAGCTTGAAAGCTCAATTCCTAGCTGCTAGAGCTAAATCTAAGGCTACTACCTTAGCTGTTCTAGTAGCTCCTTTGATTTAGCGTAGGGAGGGTGGAAGCTCTATAGGACAATAGCTTTAGGAGAGGAGCAACTCTCTTGCTTAGGAAGGTATTTAATATAAAAGAATTGCGGATCCTAGATAGCTAAATATAGTAGCTTAGGAGCAGAGCAATTCCATAACTTTAGGAGCCCTAAAATAAGCATAGCTCTTGCTAGTAGTTAGCTTTAGGAGCCATTTGGTGTAGAACCACATAGCTTGCTCCGAAGCTATTGCATTGATAGGCAGGGCTTACCGGTACAATAAAGCAGGCAATTGAATCCTTCGAAAATGTTGCTCTAGAACTCTTTTAGCTTGAGCGAGTGCAATTTATATCATACTTGCTCGCGCAAGTCATTTCTTGCGCTCGCTCTAGCAAGGATAGTTCTGCAAGGTAATTGCTCAGGCCTTACTAGCTTTGCCTGCTTGGTTGTACAGCTACTAAAGTAAGGCTCTTTTGCTATTCTACAGCTTGAAAATGGCTCCTAAAGCTATGGAACCTAAGCTCATAGTAAGAGCCGAACCGAAGCAAGCTAGTAGCCGCTCGCTATGTTATTCGATGTTAAGGCCCCTAAAGCAAGCTATTGAATTGTTCCTAACCAAAGAAAGGAGAGATATAGATTACGTTCATCTCATAAAGATGTTCCTTTTCACTCCTAAATGAAAGCGAAACTATAAGAGAAAAGCATAACTCCTAGCGCAAAAGAGTAGCCGCTGCGATGCCTATGCCTCAAGTAAATAAATAAGCTAATAGCAACCGCGCGTTATAGCAGCTTTTGATTGAAAGGTAGCTGTAGCTTCAAAGCCAAAGAGGAAGTTTTTTCTGATTTGAAGGTTTCCGCTGTAGCAGCAAAGAAGAAGGCAATTTCTGCTGCTAAAATAAGGAGGTTTCATCAATACCAAAGAAGTTGACTTCACTATAAAGGCTAAAGGCTATAGAAGTGCATCACTAGTTTCTATAAAATGAAAGAAATTCAAAAGGCATAGTATATAGAACGGCCGGTTACTCCCATCTCCTCTGACTTACGCATTTCCAATCAAATCATGATCCCATCTCGATCAATTTCGCATTGATCAGGGCGGGCGTTCTAGTCCCCAGACGACTTTCTTCAACCGCCCCTGTTCCAACAGCTAAAGAGAATCAAAGTTCAGGTTCTTCCTCTTCCCATTACTCAATAGGGCAATTCCCGACCGCCTTGACACCTTAATCTCAAGGAACCCCACCCCAGTATCATGAACGCAGAGCGCCGGCTGTAACAACCGTGATGCTGTCGCGTAACAGAAAGACAGAAATCTATGAAGCAGCAACAATCTCTTTTTATCAAGGGTGAGGTTTGGAACCCAGTTATACCATGTGGGAGTCATGGAATAGCATAGCTATGATCAATTGAAGAAGAAAAGAAATGGATCGAATAGGAACTCTCATTGACCTACTTAACTCAGTGGTTAGAGTCTTCCATACGGCATCGGTTCGCGATCCAATAGTAGGGAAGCCCGCCTTTTTATAAGCGGAGGTTCTTGCTCCAAGACGCGTTTGGAACAACGGGCGGGCATTTCCATCCATTTCTATAGAGCAAAGGGGAAGCTCGCGGAGCTTTCTCTCCTAGTAAAAAGGGAGACGGGGCTTTTATCCCAAACATCTCCTTACTGCACGCACAAACAAAAAACAAAAAGAACCGCACCCCCTTTATTAGTAAGATAGGGAAAACTAAGGCCTTACCTTTATATACAAAGGGCGCTCCAGCGCTTTACTAATATAATAAATAAAGGGGCTTGAAAGCTTACCTTATTATTATGAAAAAGAGAAAGGGCTTTTTTATAGATTCAGAGGTGAGTAAGGGGGGGTTTGCTGGCTTGCTGGCTAGCTCGTGCAATCAACGAAAAAATCCTTCGCGTTAGTAAGCTAGCTTTGGTTGCTAAGCAAGCCTGGTTCTCCGGGCACTACGGTAGGACGTGGATCGATCATGACGAGAATGGACTTCTCCGTAATGTAATAGAAGAGTCACAGTCCAGTTCCCCGGGCTTTCTCCCTTCTCGACCAGACGAAGGAGATATGAATTCCATTCAGGCGGGTAAGGTAAGGGCTTGGTTTGACCGTGTGTTCTCTCCTGGTCGGGTCGGAGGCGAAAACTGGCAAAGTTCATCATTCAGTGGTGGGGTGTTCATAGAAAAGAAGGCGTCGCCCAACGAGTGGCAGATTTGGATGGAGTCTCGCTCATAGAGGAAGAGTACGCGCGCTAGCGCGCTACGGCTTACGCAGTTGATCGGATCAGATAGCCCTTCGGGCAACCAACCAAACCCGGCACATCCAATTCCATTCCGATCAACAACTTGGAGGTATGGCTGAGTGGCTTAAGGCATTGGTTTGCTAAATCGACATACAAGAAGATTGTATCATGGGTTCGAATCCCATTTCCTCCGGCACGGAAATGAAAGGGGCGGGCGAAATTACGTGAGAGAAAGAACCTCTTGGTGGAGTCCAGTCCCCGGAGGACAGAATAGCACTACTTAGTGACTAGGAGCGGAGAGCCCGTTGCGCGTTGTTTTTGTTTGACCGGCCTATCTTCTTTCTATAAGCAAGCTCCCCCCGGCCGTCCAGTCCCTGGACGGCTCTCGGTTCTTGAGCATGTTGGGGGATTAGGCGGCAGTTGAAAGAGCTGCTCGAAAGCTTGACGAACAAGCGAAAAAAGCCTATATATTCTATTTTCTTTATTAGTCAAGGGCTTTTCCCTTACTAGTAAAGTGGTAAGGTAGGGCGCTATTCGATGAAGAAAACAGACTTTAGGAAAGTGGTTCAGGTAGCTCAGCTGGTTAGAGCAAAGGACTGAAAATCCTTGTGTCAGTGGTTCGAATCCACTTCTAAGCGGGCGAAGGGTCCAAAGGACACGTAGCCGGAAGCGAGCCGGATTTGGAAATTCAAGTGAAAGAGTAAGCCAACAAATGTGAGCGCTCCTGCGCTATACGGCTTTTTGGCTGAGCCCTATCTTAGGCTTGCTGGAGGCAGATTTTCTAAAAGAAAAGCGTTACTCGGATTGGTTCTCGCGTCCCTGTGCCCAAAAGGATGGGCGAGTTCGGTTTGAGTGTTCATCGATCGGGTGGATCTATATGCTCCGGGGTGGTGAGACGAGGTGTAGCGCAGTCTGGTCAGCGCATCTGTTTTGGGTACAGAGGGCCATAGGTTCGAATCCTGTCACCTTGATGTGACGCTGAAGTCAGCAAATACTCAAATATGAACATCCATCGACCGTTACCATCTCCTCTGACTCGTGACTCGTATATTGACTTTCTATAGCAAGCACACGAGACCTATAGCTAAAGATCATATAGCGCCACAGTATATATAATATACGAACCTAAACCTATACGGAACACTTCTCTCTTTCTCAGTGCTTTCTTTAGGCTCTTGGCTGCTTGTTGGTAGAACACAACCAATATGATATTGAGCTTGAGCATCCCTTTAATAGAGATAGGGCTAGTGGACATTTTTCCAATTGTTGAAATGCTTCTTTATAAGGTGACAGGGCAGCTAGTTTGAGTGGGGCCTGACGGTTTCCCGAACTTCTCCTTGTTGAAGGGGGTAGTTGGAGAGGACGATGGCAATCAAGGATTGATTTCGGAAGGGGTGCTTACTGAAAGAGTGAAACACTACGCTCATTGCTCTTCTTCTAAAGTCCCTTGGAATCGGTTGCCTGAAGCTTGACATGATGAAGGCGCTTTGAAGCCCCTCCCGAAAGAAAGAGGGAATGGCCCTTCCTCTTACCTTCTGTTGAGACTGAGATAGAGGACTGGGCTTTCTCCCTCTTCTACCGAGAGGCCGCGGGAGTCAACTCTGTCTCATCCTCACCCCCCTGGTAAAGGCGATCTACGCCCTCCCCTCCGCCTAGGATTGCTGGCACCTGTTTGGATGAAGCACGGGTCGTCTAACAAGGCATGGGCCCCATAGATTCATTGTCTGCTGTGCAGAAGCTTCCTTCCTGCACCTGCATGCGCGCTTCCCCAGAAGGAGGCACACATTGTAACAATTCATCGCGATAGCTGCCTTTGGCTCTACTGTAACTGATTCCTCGGGCAACGAGACAGTGGATTGATTCCTACACCTATGGGCTCAGGTTCCTTCCTCCTCTAGTCCGAATCAAGATGGCTCCTCTCGATCTTGTGATGCCTTCGGCCCAATTCTCAAGAGTTTTTCGCTCCTTTTAGTCAAGGGCGCGCTTATGAACGGTTCCGAAATGACACGCTATTCCGTCTCATCCTTTCCCCCCGGATGGTAGGAAGAAGATAAAGGAGGAGGAGTTTTGGTACTTCAACCGAGGAAGACTCGGACCCGCCTCTTTGTTTGAATCACTGACAGTTCGGGCAGGCCCGCAGGACTGGAATTATGAAAAGAAGGAATGTCTGGCTTTTCCTATTCTAGTGCAGGTTCTTGCTCGGTATAAATCGCTTCACTTTGAATTGGCTTCGCCCGCGCCTTGACAAGGCTGTTGCCCCTCCTTCTACCCGTAGAGAGAGCCGGAGTTACGCCTTTGTATGACGGATTGATTGATAGTAGGATCAATCATGTTTAGTTTCATTCAGGATCGACATGCCCCAGGTTTGAAGAATTCGATGACAGGCCTTCGCTGCAAAAGATCCCGGAATTGGTCGATTCGGAATCGGCTGGATTGGAGGGATCCGGAGCCACAAGGATCTTCAACGGGTTCGAAAGTCGTCTTTTGTTTTGATTCCAGGCGGCCGGCCCAATTCTATGGAATTAGCTATAAGTCAAGCTTGTCGACTATCAAAGGAAAGGCCGGTTCGAACTTTTCGATAGGCCGAAAAGCTTCTACAGCTAGAGGGCGCGGGTCTAGCGGAAAGCGAGGAGCTCGCAACAGCTAAATCACGATCCCCGGGCGAGCTCATATTGACATGAGGCTGCCTCTTTTCAATGCTGGAAGTGAAGCGAGCATTGCAGGAGCTATCTATTCCATCGGGGAGATGGCAAGCGGAACGCACCCAAACTCATAGGCAATGACGTTTCCGAGCTACCACATTCACGCATGCCGCGGGGGATCATATGCAGTTTCCCCGGTCTACCTGTTCAAGCGAGCGCTTGCAAGCGGCCAGGACGTACATCGTACAAGATGTCGCTCACTTCCTCGTATGCTCTCCCCCTGTAGCCCTCACGTAGGGGGGAGAGCTATGAGTCCGTTCCCTCATTCCCACTAGAATAGAAAAGAAAGAACTTACCACTAACTAGGAATCCTTAGGAGCGAGGGGTCCTCTCAAGCGGCGAGGCCTGTCCCTTCAAGCGGCGGGGCCTCGGACACCTGCTTTCACTCGGGGATAGCGCTTTCCATCCGGTTTCCAAGGCGCGAGATGCTAAGGAAACTTGAGTGAAAGCGTTCCCCGCTAGCAACCCCCGGAGGTGAATCAGAGCTGGCAGGGCCGCCCTCCCCCCTCGGGGATTCTTTCAGTGTTCCGTGGGGGGTCGGGAGTAATGCTATAGTTATTCGTTCTCTTTTCTTTCAAAAGACCTAAAAGGACAATAGAAAGCCTTATTTAGAGAGTTTAAAGACCTTAAGCTATCCCCGCCCGTCCAGACAGGCTACTCGAAGAAAGAAGACTCAAGACTCATAAGGACAGGCATAAAGGAAGGAAAGAAAAAAAGTAGTAGGAAAGGGGAACTCCTCTCTAGAGGAAGGGATTCGACTGCCTTTCACTCCTCCGCTCTTCACTCCTACTCTCTTCATACAAGAGATTCTACGGAGCTAGCCATGCCAAGAAAAAAGCTAAGAGCAGACAGCGGCAGCGGCAGCTGCAATGCATAATAGCAGAATCGGTTGCAGCTCTTGCTCTCTCTTCCGCTCTTCGTCTAGAAGCACTAAAGGCAAGTAGCTACTCTTGCTAGGTTTAGAACAAGCTAGGCTCTATTAGAATGGATTATATCGATCAGTTCTAGCTAGGGGCATGCAGTATAGAATCTCTCTTTCTTCCCTCTAGGGCCCTCCTTATGAGGGAAGGGATCCCTGCTAGAGGTACTCGCCTAACTTCTTCTTTTTGAGGATTCTCAGTTGCCTTTGTGCTTTTGAAGGTAATAGAAGACGATTGTAATATCGTCTGCATCGTCTGTAGGGTCTGATATGTATGATAAAATGGAGTTATTGAGCTTCTGCTATTAGCTATAGTATCCTCCTTTGCGGCGTATAGGACTGGGTTCGCTTGGCTTTTTCGTCCTTGATGCCCGATTTACTCTAAGTCGAGATAAGGGGTCGCCACCCCAAGCTTTCTAAAAGTCAAGTATATGGAAGTACCCCGATAGGTCTAGCTCCCTAACTGAAGGATTAGCTTTTAGAGAAGCCGTCCTACGGTTGTTCTCTCCGACCGCAAGGGTGGCTAAGGGCTGGAGCTACTTTCTTTGTTTTTGGTTAACAAACAAGGGTGATCCCTTAAGTGCGCTGTTAGCTCGATAAGGTAGGCTGCTTCCCCTTCCCTCCATTGAAGACAGGACTGGTCCAAGCTCCTTTCCTTTCCAATATGAATATGAGCTCCCCGAGTGCTCTCTTCCTGGCTTTAGGATGTAATGATCTACGTTCCTCCCTCAGGGAGTGACTTTGTTAATTGGAATATGCCTCATATCTTAAGTTGACTGGTAGCTCTTTAAAGGGAGGATGCTTTCCCCAACCCTGGGGCTAGCTCCCTAAAAGAGGGATTGGCGAAGACATGATCAACAATTAAAGTCGGCTAATTCATCTTTCCTTCAGAGCGCTGTCCCTTGTTTTGGTGAGTTCAGTTTTGTTGCTACCATAAGTGTCATCTAGTCGCACGTACCACCCGCCTTCCTTCCCCCAGCAGGCAAGAAGACTGGGAGGAAGACGATCAGGATCTCACGTGTGGCAGCTGTTGGAATAAACTCCGAATCCTCTATCGAAGTGAGTCCTGCTCCAAGGTCTTCCCTCTATGGGGTCTTCCCCTGCCTATCAGAAAGAGAAAACTACAGGAAAGACGTCGAAGAAGCCTTGGGAACTACCAGTAAGTTAAGCAAGTGAAGCTACCATACTAAGAATAAGAGAGAGACTTTCTCTCCTACGCTCGTCGCCTAGCATCACTACAAGAGGGAAGGAGCCAGTTTCAGTAAGAAATCCCCCCCGTGTGCCATCCCACTTCCAAAGAGAAGAGAGCTACCAAGTCGTGCATTTCTTCATAAAGTCAGGAAGTCTCCCCTGGCTTTCTTTCTTGGTTCCCTTTCCCTTGTTGCCTATGGAGTGAGTTCGTTGATGGCAATGAGCCTCGCCCTGCTAGCTCGCTAAGTGAGTTTGCTTTCCCTTCCCTCCATGACTGCCTTTAGGAAGGCATGGTCCCAGGGCAGTCCAGTCCTAAGTTCTCCTATAAGCTACAATCTCATTCTTAAACCTGCCTATCGTCAGTATCCAGACGATTATTAAGATTCTTCTTTTCATCAATTCTACGTGCAAAACAAAAGCGTCTAGCTATAGGACTCATAATCAGACTTGAATATGTTCTTTTTAGTGAATTCCCCGTTTAAGAAGTTCGTCTGGCCTTCTGCCTGTGCCTCTCTGTAGAGAAGAAGGCTTAGATAGTCCACTCATTCTCTGTTCTTGTTTTCTGTATCTCTTTGGGAGGAAGTACCCCCCTCTATTCTCCCTCTTTCTTTCGGTCTTTTGGGGCTCTTCTGGTGTCTTTAGGGTCTCTCCTCCTGTCTTTCCTGCTGTGTTTTGCGATGGTTATGTGGACTCGCAACAGCTTATGTATCACTCATAGTTGAGTCATCACAGAGTTTGCCTATATGAGGTTTCTTAGAGGGAAAGTTATACAAATAGGTAGTGTTAAGCATCAAAGTAATAGACACAAAAGAGGTTCTATGAACGAACTACATAACTACAAGAGTAGACTGCAAGCAACCTGAATAACCTAATAGATAGAGAAGCTTTCCCTGTGGTTTCTTTCTCGTGAGCTAGGTGTTAATAGAAAAAAAAGGCTCGGTTTCTAAGTCAAGACTAAGGCGATCTCTCGCTCCTGCTCTTCTGGCTTGCTGCTCTTGTTAGGTGAGTTCTGTCTCGGAAGACGGCCGATCCGCGTCTGGAAGTAGCTGCTAGCTTCACCTGAGCTCCCGTCCTCAGTCTGTTTTTAACTAAAACTCAAAAGTCGGGGTTTTGGTTTAAAGGATATAAATCGATCGCCCTTTCTTGTACTGAAAGAGGTGCCCAACCCTAAACTATGGGGGGGGTAGTTCCCTAACAGCAGGATTAGCTTCTCGAGAATGTATCCTAAGGTTCGTTCTTTTCTCATAGCAACATAAAGAAAGCTAAAGTCAAAGTCTATAGCAATGGGCCTCCTACGTCGAACTTCTTCTGCATTTCTTTCCCGAAGTCGTGGGTTGTTTTGTTATTCTATGCCTTGATCTTGCTTTCCTAACTGTAAGTGTAATAAGGTAGCTCTTGAAGGCAGGCTGCTTTCTCATTGGCCCCATTCCTAGATGGTAGATCATACTACTCAGACTTTACTGCATGGTCTTCTCCTCTAGTTTTGTATCTTGGCTTTGCCGTCCTGACTTCCCTACTATATGTAGAGATCTCCCAGTGGCTTGGTTCTCGTGGAGCTAAAAGGCGGGGGTATGGTATGGTTTTTAGGATCGAAATGGATCGCCCTTTCTTTTAGAGCTAAGTTGCCCAGAACCCCAGGTTCTAAGATCTATTACTAAAAGGTAGGCTAGGAGGTTCTCGTACTGCCCTACAAACTACGAAGAGGAGACTGACATCCCCAGGACTACCCGATTTAGTATATTGAGGGATAGCTTTCCGGCTTCTTTCTCCTGAGCTAGGCTAAAAGAGAGGTACAAGATAGGAGAAGATCCCCGAGGGCTTCCTTAAGTCAGGAATAGAGTGGGTCCTTGTCCCTGTTCCTAGGGATCTAGTTTGTTTCTGTGAAAAGGCGGAAGACCCTACGTCCGTTTGCCTGCCCTGAGGGACTGACTTTGTTCCAGGCAATAAGCAGGAAACCTTAAGTGCACTTGTAGCCCCTCGAGGGAGTTGGCTTGCCCGTGAGGAAGGGACCATTTCTTATATGGAGAGATGTCCCTACGGCTAATTTATCCTAGCTTCATAAAGAAAAGAGAAGGTCAAGGTTTGAATTCCTAGCTTTGAGACTACTACTACGTCAAATGACTGAACCTGGACAGACTTCTCTTTTCAAACTAAGCCAGGCTGCCTGCGTACCGTATTGGATCAAGTTACACGCAGTTCTTCCTACTTACTAAGAGAAATTCGTCCTGTAAGGGTAATGAGCGGTTCACCTATGATGCCTGCTTTGCCGGGCTTCCCCTACCGGACAAGCAAATTAAGGAAATGTGAATGAGTTATATCTGCTATGCCGATCGAAATACGAATAAGATCAGAAAGGCCATCATTGGGGCAAACAATGCAATTGCTTCGGTGGATCCGGGCCATCCAAAAGAAAGTCGTTTTCGGAATCCCTACTTTCGAAGTCGATGTCCATCGAACTTGGTGTTGGAATAAAGAAGGTGTACGGATGATAACATACTTTACGGCGTATGCAGCCCCAAAGAAAGGCTATCAGTCTGGCCTCATCTAGATGTGGGATTTGGCAGTTGAATTTCTGTCCGATGCACCTTGAAGTCAAGGGATTTGAATCTATGCCGTCCGCACCCCTTCCAAGTGGGTGGCCAGGATGATTATAGGCGGAATAAGCCGCAAACGAGATAAAAAGGATTGGACTTCATTCATCTGATCCCTGTCTATAAGACAAAGCTCGACGGTGTGACGGCACTCAACAAGAATCTCCTCAAGCTTATTAGTAAAGTTCTATTGCTATTTGTCAGAAATAGAATTCGAAAGACGGGAGAAAGGAGCTTGACGAAGAGTTCCTTTTGGTCCTGCGGAAGCACATATAGATATAGATGGATTCCACCTTTTGGACGGCCAAAGGCGAGCCAAGAAGCTATCCACTCGAAGACAAAATAGAAATCTCCAAGCTCCTCATAGCCATATTCCGAAGGTTGCCCGTGCAGTGACAAATAGTCCTCAAAGCGTTCGCCTAGTGTCGATTCAGGTTTACCAAGAAAGGGTGGGAGCACAGAAGTATGATGATGTCGTGTAAAATAAGTATAGGACAGATTTATCAAAGAAGACGAAATAGGTGGGTTATAAGAAGTATGGGAAAAAATCATTTGAAAATTGGATGACTTTGTGTTCAAATTAGCCACATCCGCGTCTTGACTTAGAAACTGTGGGTGGAGCCTCTTTTTCATTTGGAGCTATCGAAGCTCATTTCAAATTCTTCTCGGGAACAATTCTCAATATTCGGGGGAAGGATTACCGATCCCATAGAAAAGGAATGCCTCTATTTATGTTATGCATTTAATGCCTTTATTTGTGCTTTTAGGCAGGAAAAGAGAACTAGCCTACTCTATTGAACTACATGCCTAGCGTAGGATAAATCAGCGAATGAAGCCTCGGATCAAATATCCTACGATTTAATCAAAGCAAGGTGGATAGAACAAAGAAGGCTTTCATTGCACTACGGAAGACTCAAAGCCAGATGGTCAATCTCTCTCTTCCAGGACGGAGGCTTGAAGTCTCAGATGAGATTGCCAAATTGACTATCTTCATCCCGAATTCATGGTCCAAAAGAAAGGGCCTTCTTGACGCTTCTAGGACGGCTTTCCTAGGATCAGGCCTGTTTTGGGCCTGAGTTAAAATAAGGTGAATGTTCTTTCTCAACGAACTACTATTCCGAGTTTCAATGTCCATTGATTCAATGTGTGATTGAATGATCATCGATTTCCTTGTCCATCCCTTTCTTGCCTCAAAACAGCGTCTGTAAGTTAACTAAATGGAAAGAATTCTTGCCCCCTCCAGGGAGAAAAGGTATTCCGACCCCCTTTCAGGGCTTGGTCTCAACTTCTCGGTAAGGGAATCGTTGCTCCCTCCACCGACTTCGAAGCCAACCTCTTCGCTTCGCCCCTAGTGGTTCGGTTGCGTTCACTCCTGTAGTCTCTACTCTACTATATATATATATTTTTTCAGTGGGGCAGCTTGAAGGAAGGCTAGAAGGGAGTCCTGTTTAGCCAAGTAGCTGCTAAGAAAGCAATCAGTTCGCTTTAGATAGGTTGCAGCGGATAAATTATCCGCTGTTGATCCAAACCCCCTCTTAGTTCTCATCTCATTTCTCGTCTGATCGTCTTCAAGATCGTCTGAACTGTATATGATACCTCTTCCCTGGTCGAATTCAAGGATTCCAATCAGCTCAAGGATTAGAATCAGTTCAACCCCACCCTCAAAAGGCCATGCGAGCACACCATCCTCGGACTCATGTCCAGGAGGTGGGAGGGCTATTCACCCTCCGCACACTGAGCGCGTTTTCTCTCTTGTGGGAACCGCCTAGAGGTTCTCCAGGTTAGATACCTGTTCACTGTGTTGCACAGTGGCATCTATACAGGTATAAGATGAAAGTCTTATATATTGTATAGACTTCCACGATCGTCTACACTGCTCCGGCTTTCTTAGGCCTTTTCAGTGTTTTGATGATATCTGATATAGAATGTATCAGACGCCCCCCCATGGGATAAATCCCATTTAGGAGAGTTGTGACTTAGTGCAAAAGCCCTCTAGAGCTAAAGAATCAAAAAGTCTGCCTATATCAGATATCATCAAACTTTTACAAATTGTTTGGCGCTCTGGGCCGATGCCCTATAGTCGCATGGCGGAGAGTATTTGAACACTCTCAATGGCTAAAGGGGTTCCTGTTAAGGGCCCAATTAGTCATTTCCGGACATCTTACATCAGAATCGGCAATTGCTGCCTACATGTTCGCGAAGTCAGTGGTGAGATTAAAAAGGAAGTCAGGCTTGCTGTTCACTGCGCTTTATCTTAAGCAGTGTTCAGTATCGCTGCAACTCTACTATGGTGGAGTTCCGCAGCAAAAAGGTCGACTTCCATTCCCAATCTCCTTGACTCGATCAGGGATCCCAACTATCATCCCAGCCTTTCATAGAAGGATAATAAGGGTTAAAGATGATAGGGCGGATAAGGTGAAAAAGCTATACTTGTCATGGTTTGGCTTGGCCTCTCTTATAAAGTTGTCCAAAAGCATCTATCGAGACTCTTAGTAACCGGCATTTTCTGAGAGGTTTAGCTCCATGTTAAAGTTTCCAACTCAATCACCTACATTGCCGGTTATTATGAATGAACTAAAAGCATCTATCGAGACTCTTAGTAACCGGTATATGCCCTGGTTATCCACCATCCCACTTAATCTTGGGCTTAGGTGGGTGCCAACCTGGAAGGCTCTGCCAAATCAAGTGATTGATCCAAGGACTAAGAGGCGTGTAAACTCTGTTTTTACGTCCTTACCCCTTGAGTTCACATCTTATCTTGAGATGGCAGATAAAGAAGTATCTTTAGACTTCGGGTACTCTTATCAACTTGGTCATTTTGCAACTTTGTTTGCTTATGAGCGAGGTCCTGTTAAACACCGTTACAACTTAGGTTGCTTCTTTAGAGCTAAACCTGCGTCTTTACAGGCGCTGTGGGCTCGAGTGAAACCGAAGGGGTATATGGAGTCTCAGGACAGTGTACCTGCCATTCCTAACCTGCGGGTTCACGCGAGGGAAAAGGAAAGCTTAGGTTGTTTGTTATAGGTAACTATATCAAACAGCGGTTGCTTAGGCCTTTACATGATTGGACGATGGATGTTCTCCGTCGTCTTCCATGTGATGGGACCTTTAACCAACCAAAACCTTTGGATCAGCTAGCGGGTAAGACCATAGTTTATAGCTTTGATCTTACTGCAGCTACAGATAGAGGGCCTTATCAGCTCATCTCTCTGCTAGTTGAGACTTGGTTCGGACGGGGCATCGCGACTGCAGCGATTGATACTTGCTTGGTTAGCAATTCAATCCACATCTTCCCCCCTTTGTCTGATAAACCTACCTAGGGTGGGGATGTTTGTCTGCGGTCAGCCTTTAGGCTTTTACTCCTCTTGTGTTCACCTTATCACACCACGTGATATTGTGGCTTGCGGCGAACAGGGTTTATCCTAAGCGCAGGTTTAGGGATTATGGTATTCTGGGTGACGATGTCGTCATCGCAGACCATAAGGTCGCTGTCGAATACCGGAAAATCCTTACTGATTTGGGAGTCATGATATCAGGATCGAAATCACTGGTCTCCCAAACAGGACAAATTTTCCAAGCGGTTCAAAGTAAAACGGGGTCTTGTAGATGCTTCTCCAGTGTCTATGAGACTACTGTTAATGTGCCGCTCAAACCTAGGGCTTGCTTCTGTCAAGGATAAATACAATTTAGATATGAAGATTTTATTTAGACTTGCAGGGGCAGGTTATAGAGTCATGGCAAAGTTCGGTACCCAACGTTCTCGTAAGTGGGAGCGTTTATGGGTTTATGCGACTCGACCTACACGGCACAGTTCACTACCTTTAGAAATTTGGCTGGGCCAAGGATGCCCGTTAAATCCTTATCTAAAGGGTAAGATAGTGGATCTGGCCAGAGACCAGTATATTCCGAAAGACTCAAAATGTCCGCCGGATATACTTGTTTATGACGAAGATCATATAATCCTTGAAGGAGGTCTTTACCAAGAATGGTTAAGACTGTACTTTAAATGGTTATCTTGGTATTGTCGTGTTCTCCTAGACCCGAATCCTAGCTTGCAAGATGTCTTTGACCCACCGGTCGTAGAACGATCCTGGAAGGGCAGATCTGAGATCTCGTTTGAGATTGAAAGGTTTGGTTTTCTATGGAAGATTTATGATTTGGTGCGTCAAAACCCTGCTTGGGTTCCTCCCGTATTGGGGCCTGGTAGGGATCTTGCTTGTAGCAACTCTTGCCTCAATGATGACGGTAGCGTAGGTTAGCATCCTTGCTATTGATGATGTCTGGTCTATAAGACCTTAGGCAGTCCATGCGAGGCCAGATCTTCAAAGAGGGTCATCTCTGGCTAGCGCCTCAATCTCAAGATCGATTAAATGGGCAGTTTCCTATAAGAAAATAAGACATCTCGAGTTTCGAGCAGATCATGTAAACCACCCTTATAATCAGAAGCACATGCCTGAAAAGGGCCTAGAACACTCATTTTAAGCAACTCTTGCCTGAGACAGCTAAACCTGGATTGGGCTCTTTTAACCTCTCTTCTTCAAAGGAAGACTCTCCTTCCAGCTTCCCGTCAAGGTTGGATTAGCTGAACTGAGGAACCACAGCCTAGCGTTTCATTGGAATCGTTAACCTGATCCTCATCGTTGCCTTCGACCAAGGGATAGTTTTCAAATTATCACTAAAGGTTCCTAAAGCCAAACCCGTGTAATGTAAGGTGGTCTCTGACATCAAAATCATACGTGGACATCTAAGAACGTCGATTTCAGATTAGTCAACTTGCATTGAAAGAAAAAACCGAGACAACGGACAAGAGCCTTCAAGGCAAGCCAGCCCGATCACGGTTTGACTTCCTCTTCCTCTTGGATTGCGTCAATCGCTCAAGTGAAGCCAAAAACGGAGGATTTCCTAAAGTTGGATCGCTCCGATCTCACTCACCTGTGAAAATCCGTTTAAGCTAAAAGCACCGGTTTTCTCCAACCTCTAATCCCGCTAACTCCAACGACAGGCAAAGGCCAGTCCACAAGAGAACCCCGAAACGGGAGCAAACCCCCCTTCTACCTTTCTTGCTATCCTTTCTCGCCTGCCGTTAAATGAAAGTGGATTAGAGTTCCCAATGGCTGGTGAAAGTGAAATAGGAGACCTCAAGCTGCCATACGAGATTAGAGAATAGAAAGAAGGGGCAGGCGCCCAAGCAAGAAAGGGTTCAATGAACGCTGCAGTTCACGATGCATAGTTTCCAACTAGAAAAGAAAGGCAAGAACCCTACTTTAGAGGTATAGGTTGCAAAGAGAGGTTGCTACTGAGCGCTGCCCTGGGATGGGGACAGCAGACGATAATAGAAGACGATTGTAATATCGTCTGCATCGTCTTATCGTCTGCTCAACCCTGGTAAACCCGAAAGGGCGGGTACTTGAGCTCAACGGCTTGCTGCCTTAACTCAACCGTAGGAAATCTCCTTACTCAAAGAAGTACTAGAGTTATACAGGGAATGTTACCGGTACTTGAATACTGAAATCGTGTTTCACTACTGAAAGACTGAAATTGCTAAACTCATACTTCAATCGTACTGCAACTGCAACCGCAACAGGAAAGATTCCAGATGAGCGTCATAAAGACTATACAAGAGAAATGGCAAATTAACGAAATGGATTCCAGGCTGACTCCCGCCTCGCCTATCTCTCATCAGACAATATCAGAAAAGTGACTATCTGTCCTCCTTAACTGCAGGAATGCTGACCTCTGCCCCTATCTGCCGGTCTATGACCTCTAGTCTTTCTTGCGCATATTCTAATTATTTCCTTACTACTTTAATAACGATAGTGGAATTCCGTCCTAAGGCTTTCAATAATGAATTTTTTGGCATGTTAATTAAGCGTAGTACCTCCTCGTGACCTTATTCGATCGATTTCAGAGGCATGAAGCTTAAGGAAAAGCGGCCATAGAGCCGATCTCCCCCATCAGTCAGACAGATGCGATCGTTAGAGATTCAAGATTCCCGGTTGGACCGATTCAAGCGATTGAAAGAGGAAAGACCGATTGATAGAGGTTGGACGGATGACCGTGTTACCAGATGAGCTGCTTTGCTAGACTTGTCTAAAGTGAAATGAACTCCCTAGCCTTAAAAGAGAGCCCTTTTTCGATAGTGATTTCAGGTATAGTACTATAGAGTACGATATTTGAGCTAGCAGGACGCTGGTAAGAAAATGAAAGAAGACCTCTGGCCGGGAAGGGCAAGAGAGAGTTGACCGTTTACTGTTAGCAGAAGCAGTACAGCGGGAATAGGATATTGAATGAAAGTCAATCGAAGAAGCAAGGGATGAAAGCAGACTCCTCTAATCCTATAGCTGAAGGATGAATCCCTTCTCGAGGCAGTTGACTTAAGATGAAAGCGTTCAATTCAGCTCGTTCCTCCGCCGCGCGTCACTGGTGGGGGCGCCGTTACGGAGCAACCGAGGGAGAGGATAAGTCACATGCGTATGAAGGGAAATGAGGGGGGAGAGTTTCGCGATGGAACTGTCTTGAGCCGGCGAAAGCGCTTTGGGTGGCAATAGTGAGTTGCCTTAGTTGAGTCTTCATGACGGAGGAGACTAAAAGGACTCATTGGCATTGGAAAAAATCCATGTTTCATTGGTAAAGACTTAGGTTCTGTCATGCCTCGCTAGGAATGTGACTTATAGTAGTACCCAATTTTGAGTCCGATCGCTTGTTATCACTTGTATAAGGATGCTGACATTCCTATTGTTCCCGATCCTATTTCGACTCTCGAAAGAGAGGAACTGTAGGGCTGGTCTGTGATTCCCGCTATTAGTAGAGTGCGTGTGCTACGTCTGCCTGTTACCGTTCCCTTTGGTTTCGGATATCGGAAAGGAACGGAGTCACTCACGACATCAATCAAATGAAAAGTCCCTCTTCTCTGCCTTTAGGGCTTTCCAAAGACTTTCGAATCTTGCATTAATGAAAATCAAAGTTCGCTGCTTAGTAGTTAAAATAACTGATTTTTTGGCTGTTCGGTCAAGTAAGGCCTTCTCAATGTTATCTTTTTCTTATGAGATAAGCACGACGAAAAAAAAAAGAGAAAGGACTTCCATTCGCTTCGCCCCTCTTTCGGGTCTCACTCTCTCTCTTTTAGCGACTGGCGCTGCTCCCTTTATTTCGCTTTCCGTTTGAAAGTGAACTTATCTAGTTGCGCAGTTGTATCCGAAGGGGAAAGCCCCGGCCGTGCCTTAAGCAGCGAACTTTGTCGGTTCCTTGTTAGCAGGTAAGACTTCTGTTCGATTAAATACCGTCGAATGGAATGCTATGAATGGAATGTTATTCGAGCCGGTTCTGAGGCATCTCCCGAGGAGGCCCTTCTCCCTCAAGCTCACTATACAACAGGTTTGCTTTCTTCATCAAGGAAAGTAGTCGTAGAGTGCACCCTCTAAAGGCGTGCAAGCGGGCGGTTTGCCTTGCCCCTAGACCATAGAGAATAGAGCCAACAGTGCTGCTCCGGACTCAGCCCTACAGAGAAAGGGGTGGGGCCTGACTCCGTTCGTTCGGTTCGCTTAGCTCTGAGCTTATAGCGGTTCAGTTGGTGACGTTGCTCTCTTTCTACTCTAGTGCGCTGAGAAGAGCAGCTGACCAATGTGTCCGGTGCCCAAAGCGTTCTTCCTCCACTACTGAATGTGAATGACTAACTGATCCAGGGAGCTCAGCAGGAATGTCGATGGGGCGGTTAGATGGTTCGGTTGTTTAAGTCAGAAGGAGAGCTACTCCTGTTACTCTCAATGCATCACATACTGACGGATAGGGTATACTACTACAATTTACAACATGAATTCAAAACAGACACGAGTTGGACCAACAAAGACAGGAATGATACCAATGGCACTACTCCTTCAAACTGTCGGGGAGGAAAGTGGGTAGCTGACAAGTTACGTTGTAGAAGTGAAAACGAGAGTGGTAACGAATTCTTTTAGAAGATTCCGCTATCATATCATTTTCTAGAGAGTGAGATTCCCATGTGAAAAGCATGCCGGGCAGACACCTTTTAAAGAAGACTGTCCGAGGAGACCCTGGTGAAGATCGACTTACAGGGCAGGGAAGGAGTGGTCTTATCTAAATAAGAGAGAAAGAGTACGAGCGGAGCCACTCGACCGTAGGGAAAGGAGCGGAAGACTTGGAGCGATATAGAGAACGTAGCGCTTGCTCTTTAGACAAGTTATGGTCCCAGCTATGAGAGTAGAGTCGGCAATCTAAGTTCAAATCCCCTTGCCTTCTTTCCACGGGTCGATGGAATTCATTTAGAAGAATACGATTTCCCATGTTATGAGAACTGAATACTATATCTCATTCAAGTAGAAAGTAGAAGCAACTAACCATGTGAGACCAAGAGCATTCCTACGGGATTGAGATTAAACCAATGGTGGAGGCAGTTGATCTTAATCAGCCAATTACTAATTAATAATTACAAGACAGGCTATACGCCGGAGTGAAAGGAAGGCAAACATGGGGAGGCTAATAGGATGGCACAATCCGGGAAAGCAAACGAACTAAGATGAATATCAGGTACATAAGCCCACCGGCCCACGGGAATCTCGATTAGGAAAGCGCCACTCGTAGTATGTTGACCCTATCCATCCTTCCAGCGCATGCTACGTGTTGGTTAATCAAAAATCTCTTAGGCCGTCCCCAAGCCGAGCTCTCCCACGTTCCGAACATGAGACTTCTGGAACTCGACGCCCCATCGTTCGTACCCGGCCACGGCTCTCACCTGGATTCCCATTTGGTTGATGAAGGCGCAGTGGATTCCCATATCCTTCAAAGGCGCTTTCTCTTCGACTCTACTGTTCTATATGGATTTGGAATGGTCAAAGGCCTAATAGATCTCATTCAAAGCATTCATAGGTCTCACGGATTGTGCTGCTTTCCCTCTCTTGGAGTGGAGCTCTCAGTTGATGAGAACTGGCCTTGTGCTTTCGCTCCATCTCCGTGCGCTTTGTCTTGAACCTGTTGTCTTTTACCAACTCCCCTTAGAAAACCACTAGTGGGTCAGCGGGTCTCTCGTCTATGGAATGGCCAGCATCTACACCCGATTCCTAAACTCCAGCTCCTGCTCATGAAAGTGAAGATTCCACCCGGATCCAATTCTTCTTTTCTTGACTCAATGCTGAAGGCTGAAGGATCAAATAGGTCATGGCTTCTTTGGGGATTCATTGAAACCAGGTTGAGTTTTTCTTAAAAAGAACAGATGAAGGAGCCTATAGTATAGTATAGTATAGTATAGTATAGTATAGTATAGTATAGTATAGTATAGTATAGTATAGTATAGTATAGTATAGTATAGTATAGTAGAGTAGCCTAACTCACAGGCAGAGCTAAAGGCTATTAAATAGTCGCCTAAGCAGACGATGGACGAGACTCTGGAAGAGTGGCTTTCTGGTGAGGTTGCTTCGACCAACCCTCAGGACAGAAAAAACCCCTAGTGAAAACTATGTCTGTATGTATAACCGCCGCTTCCAATCAATTGAATCAATGCAAGCAGTTCCCCTTATATATAGCTATTCATTCCTATTTGGTTGGATTCCTCGGTTCATCTTATGCCAACGATGGAATAGCCTGTTTTTCTAGCTATTCGTTTCTTTCATTCAGGTATGGTGGCAGGGAGAAGTTCGAGTAGGCTTCGTTGAGAAGGTGAACGACGAATCCGAGTGATCGAAGGTGAAAGTACTAAGCGAATATTCAAACGTCTATTCATGTGAGAACCTTGATTGACACCACCTTAGCCTTAGTCAGTAAGGGGAGGCGCCAAGAAGTTTAGACATAACGATCCACCATCTTTGATGGAGGCGAAGAATGGTAGTATTCCTTCCATGACAATCTCAGGAACACTACCATATGCGTATAGTAGCGTCCAGTCTAATAAATAGAAGTGAGTTTTGGCACATACTAGTCTTCTAGGTGAAGTAGCTTCTTCTCCTTCCCTGCACCGCTAGTTTCATAAAGGTTAGTTGGCTTGCCCTTCTCTCCATTCCAGACGGGAATGGTCTAAGTAGCTCCAGCTCTATTAGCTCGGTGCGCCTTTATGTATCAGCTATTAGTAGGCTCTGCCCCAAGAGTCGTAGACCGGGAACCCGGAGGTGAAGGCAACTGGCAACGGATGGAGCATTCGGAGAGGTTTCAGTTCACATTCATTCGACTGAACAACGCGAGCTATTGAGTCGGATAAGCCTGTCTCTCGTCATGCTCTCGAAGTTAACATCCTTGTTAGTAGCTCAAGGCCCCAAAGGCTCTACTAGAGTCGGGTGTACGACCTTAGAGGAATACGAGGTGAAACGGAGATCGCATTCCGAGAGGCTGATTATCAGATTCATTCCTTGTGCTTGACGTTCAGGGTACTATCAGCGTGGGAGATAAAGTGATTTGTTCAAGCTAACTGATGTGAACATGTGAATTCACATAGAATATTAGCACATGTTACACGCGTATACATGTAACGCAGATAAGCCTTCACAAAATGATTACCGGTTATAGGCATGACCTCAGTGGTACCAAAATTTCTTTTTTGGGGAGTGATTTCCACGAGGCCTTTGACGGATGGGTCCCAGAGGTGCTGATCAATGAGGGAATCTCATGCCTAAGGTTGTAGCATTGATCAGTCCAGTGTCCCTCTCCACCCATGTGATATTCACAGCGTGCGTTTGGGATGAAATTCTTGGGTGGTGGATTTGGTATCGGCCTAAGTGGTATAGGCTTGATGAGGTTGGCTGCTACCAACTCTAGGAGCAACTGTGACGGAAGGGCTGGTAATGGGTCACACTTTCGGTGTGCTCCTCTCTTCCCATATATCTGACTGGGGTGGATTGAGCTTGAGCGGTTGCCCTGGATTGGACTTGCAATTGCATTGGTTGGACTTGTTGGCGAGCTGTATGGATCGGCCGAATCCTGGAGAAATCCCCTTTGGGAGGTTGCCCAATCATGATAGCCTGTACTTCTCTCTCATCTTGATTTGTCTCTTGCTTTCCAGGTGAACGCAACGTTTGGTCGGGTGTCTGAGGCCCCCATGTTCGCATCTGACATTTGGGTCACGTTTCCTTGGAATCCAATTCGGGATTGAGGGCGGAAGATGCAATAACAATTGTAGCCATGAAATGGGCAATAGGTTGAACTTCCGTTGTTCCCATCTCCTCCTAGCCCTAGCTGCATATCATTGATGAATTCCTTAAGATCACCGGAAAAAGATGTTTGTTCTGGATTGACTTTCCTTTCTCCAGGGAGCTTCTTAGGATTGATTCTCATCCCGAATAGGGATTTTTGGTCTTGCCATGACCTCGCCCTGCCTATTGTCGACATCTGCGAGTTGACATAATCAGTGAAGCTGTTGTAGACAGGAGGATAGTTATCTTGGAATCCCTTGCCTTGTTCTGATAGCTTACTGGATTGTTCTTGCATGGGGGTTTCTGTGTCTTGACCAGGGTTGCCATGAGGCACTTTATCTCCTTCACTTGTTCTTTCAACTGTTCTACATCAGATGTGACTTGCTGAATCCTGGTCTCTTTTGCCGAATTTGCTTCTTGGTCTCAAGTGAGGTTATTACGGCTCTTTCTGGGAAATCCTCTTCATCCTTGAACCTTAGTTGTTCACTTCGTTCTCCCTGGGAGTGGTTTGAGCTGAGAGGGAGAAAATCCGTCTTTCTTGTCACTGATCTTATTGATTGACGGTCCTGTGTTATTGCTACTCCCACTTGTCGGGGTTACCGGGCTGGCTAACCTAACTATGAATTTCTATCAATGTCGGGATAGACAGAGGTCTAGGATAGTACGCTGTCGGAGTGAGACCGGGGTACAGTAACGAAGTTAGACCGAAATGAACCACTCAATTCCTCACTTTCATCTCTTCGCTTCCTTGACCCTACTGAACACCTACTAAAAGCATGTACTTCATATGCCGCGCGCTTGCTTCACTATTGTCATGTCGAGTGTCATCATCATCCGTCAAAACTTTCGACTTGTCCTTGACTTGAAAGTCGATCGTTGAAGGATTCGAGTTTTCTCAGGTATGAATTCTTTATATTCATCTATAAATAGCTGTTTATCACCACCAATAAACTTTCTTCCAATACCTCTCTTGTCTCACCAACAAAGATGTGTTCTATCGATGTAGGTCAAACCAAAGAGCAGTTCGGTCAGAAGCATCTATCGCGCACTTCAATCCAATGAACAAGCACATATAAGGGGGAAAAAAAGAAGAAAATAGACTACGTACAGGGTTGTAGGGTGGAGAAAGGGTTTCCATAATTAAGGCTTATTGCGTGTGCAACGGGAGAAGAAGGGATCGTGGTCAAACACTAGTCCTTTTGGACTTTCCGGCTAGAGCCACGGAGCTAAAGGCAGATTCTTTAGTCGCTTATTACTTAGTCCTGACCAAGCAAGGCAAATCCTAATACGGATGAAGAAGCAAGGCCTCTTTTAGATTGACAGTTGGCAGATCGAGATTGAAAGCCAGTAGCAACAAAGTGCTTTCACCTCTTGTAGTAGATCCGTCTAGTCTCGTCTCCCTTTCTTCGCTTGTGAAGAAGCTTGGCTAGTTCTTTTTCAACTGATTATGAAACTCATTCTGTTCATCCTTTTTTCTCGTTTATAAGGTGAGCTTCAATGCCCCTAGTCAGTAGGCGAGCGCTAAAAGCGCGCTGAGTGGCCTTTTTCGTGTTTTTATTATCGCGAGTTTAGTTTGGAGCTTGTGTGTTAGGAAAGAGCCTGCGTGCCTGGTCATTTTCTTTGCCTTAAACACCGCGCTATTGAGCGTATAAAGCTTTTTAGAGTTGAGCTAAGGGGGTGTACCATTCAATGCCAGCCCTAAAGATGGCTTTTGCTTGTCTTGTCTCGCCATAACAAGCTGAGCTAGATGGGCCCGAACCTGCTCCTGCTCTTTTGGGTTCATAATTGTCTTTGGGGTGGATATGGAATTTGACTTTAAACTGGCGCATGTCCCTTAGTTCATGAAGGTGGACACAGTATTGCTCTAGATGAGGATGGATGCGTATGGTATAGGAATCGGGAAGAGAAGATCAAAGCCTTCCACGGATCACGAACTGGAGTGATCTAATTAAAGAAATGCGAGAGCAGGCCCTGCAACGCGTGACTTGGTTTGCTCGGGTGTGGAAGGATCGGGCTCTTGGATCGGGGAACAGATATGTCGATGGTTGAAAGGCTAGCGAATACCATTCCATTCTTTCAGGAATTAGGCTTAGGGGGCCGACTAGAAAGAGCTAACCTAATTCGATTCCATTACCTTACTAGAGGAGCGGAAACAAGACAAAAAGGATCACCAAGGGGTTGAAAACCAACCCTAGTACTCCCTTATTAGATAGAGGTCTCTCGAGCCTTCTGATCTGAATCTCGAACACTACTTAGATAGATGTATGTCAATTTCAGGCATAAAATAAAATCAAACGTTTGATCGGTATCATGACCTGGGACCCGAAGAGCGTGTTCAACCCGCCTAAAAAGCCGTTCTTTTTTCTCTTTCGACCCTTATCGATGATTTTAGAATTTGAGCTTACGAGCCAACTGCCCCCCTTGTTCGCTTACATTCCCTCGGGCTAGGTTCAGTTGTTGAAACTCGGCCATCTTTCCCGTTCTCTCTTCCTGCCTCTATACACATATCTCCAACTCGGCAAGCTCATCTTCCCGAGGTAGAGTGGAATACACGAGCACTTCTTAATGCTTGCCTGAGACCATTCACCAGGTGATCCCTAGGTTGCAGCAGGGCAGTCCTGATTGAACTAACTAGTTGCTTAGCTAAACTCGTGACATGGTTTATTTATCAATGAACTGTGTATCAACGTTGTGCCTTCCTTGGCTAAATCCGAGGGAAGTGCTATGAGACCACTTTGCTGATAAAGGCTGTCCCCGCTTACTGAAATCCTGATGCAAACTGAAATCTTGGGGCTAAGGCTAAGGCTGTAGTTAAAAATGAAGAATTATATGTTGCTTAAAAGAAGAAAGGGGCATCCGCCCTGGTAAGCAGATATTCCGATGGCTGTATGGAAGAAGGCTAGCGGTGTAGCGCACATAATTTCTTAAAGAGAGTGAGGCTCATCAGGCGGCCGTTGCGTCCTCGTCGCTGCGTTAGGAGACATTGGTGGTTCAGCGAAAGACCTAAAATGCGGGCCCGGCTGGGTACGATGAAGATTTTCATACCAAATAATGTCTAAGGGTGAACTCCTACTATATCTCTGCCATTGCTCTCTACTAAGGCGGATTCGAAGCTCTCCCGCTCCGAAGGTGAGGATTTGACTTTAGATTGATTCAGTTAGTTGTATATAAGGTTCCCCCCTGAGCACTAAACTAAGGTTGACCCCTACTCTTCTAAGTTTCGCATCTTGACCCAATACCGAGGGATAGGCTAATCATTCCTCCTCTGCTATGGTCGACGTCATTCATAGCTTGATCGGTTCGTTCGTAGGGACGAAAAAAAAAAGCTTAATAAATAATAGCTTGCATACTCCGCGAAGATAACCCGCTTCTCAAAGGCGGGGAAGGCCCTATTTGATCAATATAACAAGTGATTCGATTCCAAAGCAAGGGGAAGAGGGGCATTCGAAGTAGCCGAATCTTAAGCTCAAGCCGAAGCAGGTCCTAGAGAAGAAGCAAATCCCGATCCCTCAGCATCAAAATCATTCGTATCAACTCTTTCCTAATAATCCGAAAAATCAGAAGCAGAGTAGGAAAGCCCTTTTTCTATGGTATGGGGAAGGAAGCGGAAACCACCATTCGAATAAAGGGCGGAGGGTGGAGGAGGGTGTTAACGTTGAGTGACCTATCAAACTGTTGTTCAGGTAGTTGACTAAGAGACCGCACGAAAGCTGTTTTTCCTAAAAAAAGAAGGGCTCCTGGTTTGAAACGGAAATCTTTTAGCAGCTTGTGGGGGCCTACCTAACTCTATGGCGAAGCATGGGCGGCGGATGGCAATAGATAAGTAAGGGTTGGCTTAGAACCGGGGCGGTGGGCAGGGTAGGAGGCAATAATGGTAAAGAAAAGACTGGCTAGCATGAGGCAGGTGCTCCACTGATTGATTCGACCTACCTTATCCGACATGTGGAGTTTGGTAGCTTTCTCTAATCTTCCTTTGAAAAGTTCTCTTCCTTTAGGGAGTTTCATTCTTTCGTAGGAGACCTATCCAGAAGGAAGTTTTCGTAACTCACGGGTGAGCGAAGCAGCGAGGGTTGTCCGGAGCAGTGTCAGCGTCAAAAGCGGCCTCGGAGCGCAGTCTTAAGGTTGTAGTTGTTGAACGCGCAACCAGAGAGGAGAGCTATAGGAGCTAATAGCTAATAGGATAGGAAGCTACCTAAGAACCGAGCTACTAGGAAAGAAGAGCTACCAGCTAGCAGCTAGGAGAGGAACTCTAAACTAGCTACTAGAGGAAGTCAACAGAAATCCTAAACCTAAGGGAAATCTATTCTCTCACTTGCTTTAGAAAAGGTGCCATCCGACTGCAAATAAGAAAGAACCTAGCTAGAAGGAAAGGGCAGCCCTTATCCCATGCCTTCCTAAATAAAGGCATAACTAGAGTCATTCCTCTGCTAGTAGCAGCATATCTGAGTACAGAAATGATTGTGTAAGAGAATAGGTTGTTATTGGTCGGTCCTAAAGGTAAGAGTAGGTTGCTCCTCTGTTCCCTACTAATTGCGTAAGAGCCTAGTTTTATCTTCCCTCTGGGTGAGTCGCTTCTTTCTCCAGCAGCTATTGCTAAAGTCGGGGTTGGGGTTTTTAGGCTATACATAGCTGGCCCCTCCCTGTACTGGACGTTGTTGAGATAAAGGTTTTTATCCCTGGATCTATTAAGAAAAGGTAGTCAAAGAGGGTCGACCTCCCTCCCAAGAAGACGAGACTTCCCGCCCCCGTCCTCAGTCTGTTTTTAACTAAAAAGGCGGGTTTGGGTCTTCCCCTGGTGGACGTAGGGGCATCGATCGACAGGGTGCTAATAAGGGCTGGAATAAAAACCTCATCCTCCATTCCCTCCATGTCTTCAATATCAGTTACCACAAACTGTTCCATAATAAAGTCAGTATCCCTCATTGCACTCTGTACTGCTTCCTTCAGCTCACCAACTGTAGCATAGGGTGGAACCACTATAAGCTCACCAGGCGGCAATTCCCTCGTCAACTCATATTTTAGCTCTCTTGAACTTGGCATCAATCGGCAAATGAATCTCAGAAATTGATCATCTTCATCCTTAAATGGCCACTCCTTCACTGCTTGCTGTCCAAAATTTCCCGAGTCGCCAACTCAACCAATTTTTATTCCGGGTAACCCAATAGTAGTACATTTGTATACAAGTAGACGACATCACTGTAAACATCAGCCCCAGGCACTAGAGCAGGTACTGGAAGTGGCTCAGGAACTATTTCAGGTTCCGGTTCATTGATCAGAACACGATTACCAAGCTCATGAATCGTGTATTCCAAAACCCGAGTGGATGGGTTCACAGCACGACAGACAATGTGACTTCCAACGATTACATTGTTCATTGATTTCAGCACATAGTCGAGCAAACCCGTATCACCAATGTGCAGCCGAGCTGCGTCTCGCACTTCCTGCCGACTCATCCTTAATTGAATAAACCACCTAACGATAAGGCTAAACTTGTTTTCTTTCTTTTCTTTCAATGCATTAAGAATGATTTGTGCTGCATATTCGAATCTTCTTGCAGGCCATCCGCTATCCATATTAGCGATTGCAGTAGTGAAATTTCACCGATTTTTCTCTCACAAGATGAAGATGCTTGTTTTGCAGGGCTCTTCTGGTTGAAAGTCTTGAAGAAGTAGAAGAAGAAACAGCGGTAGCCATGATCGATTTCCTCTGCGCAGGAGCTGGGGATTTGAGAGTAAGCATGACTCTGAGAAGATCTCTGATTGTGATCAATTGGGTCTCACTCAAATCTTGGTAATAACGAATGGCTTGCTTGATTTCTCTGCATCGGTTCGTGTTACTGAAATCTTGGATGATCTTATCATGAACTAAGAATGTCGATTGCTCTGTCGTAATTGTTTTCGGTCACTCCAAAGCTTCCATGGCAGAATCTGTACCCCCATCTACCGAACCACGGATGCCCGTACGCAACCCCATGAAGCAACCGAAGATCCATTGATCGCTTTTTCGACACATCCTCAACCGTAATTTGACTGTAAAAGAAAGAAAACCCCGGAAACTCAGATTCTTCATTGTTGAAAAATCTTACAAAAATAAGTCATTTAGGTCTTTTCGGTCCGGAGATTTGTGCAGATTCGATCCCAAAGATCCATTCTTTCTCTGCCGCAGAGATACCTAGACCCTCCTTCAATTCCATTAATACAGAGTAGATGACCAAACCTATTACAGTGAATCAACCCATGCAAGAGATGGGTTTGAAGATCAAAAACACCATCATCCAGAGGCGAGGAACTCCCATCATCGACTGGAATTCTCAGATGAGACTTTCGTTTCGACACAATTACTCCAACCTACATCAAAAAATGCAGAACAACCCTACTCAGAAACCCCAATTCCCCAAATAACATCCAAATATCAAAACTCCAAATCCAAATTTCAAAAAACCCATTTCATTTGAAACCAATAATAAAATGGAAATCAGAATTGAGCCTCACCGGTGCAACGGCATTGATCGCAGAAGGGTCGCAGAGAATTCTTGACGCTCTCTTCAATGGTGTACAGAGGAACAACTTTCTGTTCTCGTATACAAGCAAGGTGCACCATGTGGGCATGCCGTCGACATTGTAGTCTTCGATCTCGGCACATTCTTGAAGAAAGACGCGAATGTTGTCGCGAAACGGACCCGAGGGATTGATCGGACAACCTGGGTTGGCAAACGTGTGGAACCCGAATAGCTTCGGCCTTCGCTTTCGCTTTCTGCAGGCTTCGAGGATTGGGATCGACATCGTAGTATTAGCTTGTTCCTTCTTCTCCAAGACTTCGCTTCTTGAAATCTTCTTATACAGAGAACTCGAGAGAGAGAGGATTGAACTTAGTTTGTTGCAGAGTTCAAATGTTTGTTACAGCTTCTGGTTCTATCCTGACATTTACCCGCTCGAATTCGAAGATGAGAATATTTCATTTACGTAAGTACCCCTAAAGTAAGGGAGATTTTTACACTTTTACCTAGGAGTCTTCGAGGTGGTTTAGATTCTTGGCATTATCGTCATTTGACTAGTGTTATAAATCTTACATATATGTATATATATATGGTATAGTTGTGGTGCGAGATCCGACGGTTGATGTGGGGTCCGTTTGAGTGGAACGATTTCTCTCTACCGTTAAATTGATTAACAGTTAAAGGTAGTTGGAGAAGTGGCGAGTAGAAGCCGAGAATCTTTTGCTCACGTGGATGAGCTGAGGAGTTGACAAGTGTAAGTTTACCTGACAAGAGTGAAGAAAACCTTTGGCAGTTGTGATCACGGTTAGGGGAAAAATTCAGGAATCTTGCTTGAGTCGAGTGTTTTAGAAAGTGACTCTCTATCAAAGCACCTGCGCTCTTTCCTCAAGAACACTAAGCAGAAGACCTAAAAACCAGTACTAAAGATGAAATCCGGTAAGAATGTTGAAAGCCGAAGAAAGGGCTATTAGATGGGCGATTCGTGGAAGGAACTGAAGAGTGGAAAAGCGGATCAGCGAGCTTACACATATGGTTTTCTTTGCCTCCTTTATTTCCTTTCTTTACTATATAAGAGTTGCACCAGCGACGTCCTTCTTCAGTTTGCTCTTAGTCTCCAGCGATTGAATCTCCTTATCCAGCTCTTTGACCCGATCCATCCATTCTTGAATCTCTTTGTTCAGTTGTTCCTTCTCCTTTTTCTTAGCTTCTAAGTTCACCAGCTCTTCATGATCTTTCTTCGATCTCTCTATATACTTTTCTCCTTCTTGAATCTTAGCCATAAGCTTCGCCA